TGATCAGCTCATTGAATCATTTATTTCTCTTGAAATCTCTTTAGTGTTTATTTCTACACACGTCTTTTTTTAGGGGGTCTACAGCCATTATGTGGCATAGGGGTTACATCCCGTACGAAACTTAATAGTATACCACTTCTACGAATAGCTCGTAATGCTGCATCTCTTCCGAGACCAGGACCCTTTATCATAACTTCCGCTCGTTGCATACCTTGGTCTACTAATGCTCGAATAGCATTTCCCGCTGCGGTTTGAGCAGCAAAAGGAGTCCCTCTTCTTGTACCCTTGAATCCACAAGTACCGGCGGAGGACCAAGAAATTACCCGACCTCGTACATCTGTAACAGTAACAATGGTATTGTTGAAACTTGCTTGAACATGAATAACCCCTTTTGGTATTCTACGTGCACTTTTCCGTGCACTACTGCGCCCATTCCTACGTGAACCAACTTTTGGTATAGGTTTTGCCATATTTTATCATTTCATAAAGATAAGTCAGAGATATATGGATATATCCATTTCATGTCAAAAAAGATCTTCTATTTTTATTTGTTCATCGCTTTCTTTTCTTTAAGATTAGTTTCTTTTCTTTAAGATTAGTTTCTTTTCTTTAAGATTAGTTTCTTTTCTTTAAGGAGTTCTTTTTAGAATAGAAAGTTAGAATAGAAAGATTATCCTTGTCTTTGTTTATGTCTCGGGTTGGAACAAATTACGATAATTCGTCCCCTCCTACGGATTAGTCGACATTTTTCACAAATTTTACGAACGGAAGCCCTTATTTTCATAGTTGTTATTCCTTAAATTTTTCCGAATCCACTTATTGGAAGAAAATAAGTTTCTTGAAATTTTTGAACCTTGAATTGGATACCCCCTGAAAGGAATCTTGAAGTTGAAAAAACTACCTAATCGTTCGAATCCTTGTTGCGGAGTCTATAAATTATACGCCCCCTGGTTGAATCATAAGCGCTTACTTCACTTTTGTTGGCTCTATCCCACGGTGGTATACGTATAAAACTCGATAGGATCCTTCCTGTTCCTGAAACATAACCTAGAATCAGATCTTCATTATCTAAAGGAATCTGGAGTGTACGTGATTCACTAATTAAACCTCTATGAATCTATTTTTGTTCTTTTATTCCAGGTAAAACTTCTTTGACGTATCAACTACCGTAGGGCAGAAGGAGTTCTATTAGACAACCCGTGCTTTTTTTCTTTTTTTTTTTTTTCACAAATGGAAAATTTCGGATACAATTCGGATATCAGACAGATTACCATATATAACACAAAATTTCTCCTCCGATTCCTTCTAGTCGAGCCTCCCGGTCTGTCATTATACCCCGAGAAGTAGAAAGAATTACAATCCCCATCCCGCCTAAAATTCTAGGAATTTGTTGATAGTTAGAATAGATTCGTAGACCGGGTCGACTGATCCGTCGTAAATTTAAAATAGTTCTATAGGGTCCTTTCCTATTCCTTCTATGTCGTAGGGTTAAAACCAAAAAATATTTGTTGCTTTCCCGATGTTTCCTTACGTTATCGATAAAACCTTCTCGTAAAAGTATTTTAACAATGTTTTCAGTGATGTTAGTAGATCCTATTCGAACCGTTCCTTTTCTATTCATGTCAGCATTTCGTATAGAGGTTATTATGTCAGCAATAGTGTCTTTACCCATGGTAAACTAAAATTATTGTTGCTCCCGAATTTTGATATAACCAACATGTTCTTTTTTTTTTACTTAGTAAAGGTATATACGTGAGACACAATCTACTAATTAATCTATGCCATTTAAATACTCTAATTTAAATACTATAACTATATTGAGGTCTCGTCTTATAATACCTCAGGAGCTAATGAAACTATTTTAGTGAAATTTAACTGTCTCAATTCCCGAGCGATCGCACCAAAAATTCGAGTTCCTTTTGGATTTCCTTCTTGATCAATGACAACTGCAGCATTGTCATCATATCGTATTATCATACCGTTGTCGCGTTTGAGTTCTTTACAAGTACGTACAATTACAGCTCTGATCACTTCTGATCTTTCTAGAGGTGTATTTGGTACTGCTTCCTTGATCACAGCAACAATAACGTCACCAATATGAGCATATCGGCGATTACTAGCTCCTATGACTCGAATACACATTAATTCTCGGGCCCCGCTGTTATCTGCTACATTCAAATGGGTCTGAGGTTGAATCATTTTTTTAATCTCTTCTTTCAATGTAACAAAGGACGAAGAAAAAAAGAAATATTGTTTGTCAAAAAAAGAGGAAACCCGCAATTTTTTTTAGTCCCAAGACTTCTTTCCTTTGGTTCTATATTCCTATCCTGAAATAATGAATTGAGTTTTTATAGGCATTTTGGACGCCGCTATTGAAATAGCCTTTCTTGCTATATTTTCGGCTACTCCGCTCATTTCATAAAGTATTCTGCCCGGTTTAACGACAGCTACCCAATACTCGGGAGATCCTTTCCCCGAACCCATACGTGTTTCTGTAGGTCTTACCGTAACTGGTTTGTCTGGAAATATACGTACCCATATTTTTCCACCACGGCGTACATTTCGTGTCATTGCGCGGCGCCCCGCTTCTATTTGTCTAGAAGTAATCCAAGCGGGTTCAAGTGCTTGAAGAGCATATCTACCGAAACAAATGCGATTACCTCGATAAGATATTCCTTTCATTCTTCCTCTATGTTGTTTACGAAATCTGGTTCTTTTTGGGTTATAGTTGATGGTTGTTTATCAATTCCATCTCTACTACAGAACTGGACATGAGAGTTTCTTCTCATCCAGCTCCTCGCGAACAAAAAAAAATGACTAAAAAATATTTTCTTTTTTTCTTAAGATATACAGGTATTAAATGAATAATAGATTGAATCCTGGGATTCTTTGCTTTGAGATTTTATCTGATCTATTAGAAATTTGTATATCTTGTTTGGATATATATTGGATATATATATAAGTAATTAAACATGGATTCTATTTATAGATAATGTCTGATCTTGTTTTTGTTATAATGTTAGAACGAATCTTTATTTTGTTTTGTCTTTTTTTATCATATTCATATCGGATCGACAAAAATTTAACAATAAAAAAAAAAATGAAAATAAAATTTTCGCGGGCGAATATTTACTCTTTCAATATCTATTTCAGTTGTCGGGTTAACTCATGACCTCTCAGAATCAGAATAAAAAGAAATGAAGTGGTCTCTGGTTTGTTCCGCCATCCTACCCGATAAATCATTAGGATTCATTTTCAATAGAATCCTCTGCATTCACGGGTTCCGTCGTCCCCATCGCTTCTCGATTAATGCTTAGGTCTGAATTCTCCAATGGAGCCTTAATTTAATATTTAATTTAATAAAAATCAAATAAAATTTGTTAATTTGTTCTTGAGTCAACCTTCTCAGTCTTTATTGACTTAAGGCTCTTGATTTTTTCTTCGATGAACAGATATTCATCTAATTATTGATGAATCCCTATGGATGCTCTATTACATTGCTCTTTATGAGATGCTTCATAGACCTTACATATTGGAATCATATATCATTTCATTGCTATTTCTTTTTCTCTCTTTCTCTCATCCTTCTATTTATCCGCATACTTTTTTATTTTGCTTCACAATTTAGATAGATTACAAATCAGATTGGTTTTTTTCTTTTACTTAATGCAAAAAAAGATTTCAGTTGCTATAATGATATGACCAATATATCATATCTTGACTGATTCTTTGGATCCAGATAATCCGAAGCGATGAGTTGGTTATTAGTGCTATAGTTATTAGCTTATACTGTGGTCCGCCCATTTCTTTTTTTGAATCCTAAGCCTAAAAAACCCAACGAGTCGCACACTAAGCATAGCAATTATATTAAATGATCAATCAAATTTTTATTTAACCTTATAGAATTTAGAACTGCTCATTTTTTTATGTTCAATCAAAAAATGAAAGAATTTGTCATTTTTTGTTCTATCGAAGAATAGAACGTAAAGACAAGTAGAGTCTTATTCTTATTATTCTTCATCGTCTTATTCTTATTATTCTTCATCTATAAATATCCAAATTTTGATTCCTAATACCCCATAGATAGTTCGAACTCTATAGGAGCAATACTCAATTTTCGCTCCAATGGTTTGTAGAGGAACCCTACCTTCTCGTATCCATTCGACACGCGCGATTTCTTTTCCGTCGATACGCCCTGCAATTTGTATTTGAATTCCTTTTGTATCCGCTTGTTCAGTTAATTCAATAGCCTTTTTCATTGCTTTTCGAAATGAAACTCGATTCTTTAATTGTCCGGCTATAAATTCGGCAAGAATATTAGGGTGCCCGTAAGGATTTGCAATTCTTGTAATAGCAATGTTGAGTTTTCGGTTCATACAATTTAGTTCTTTTTGCACATTCATCTGTAGTTCTTCGAGTTTTCGTGGCCTATCTTCAATTAATAATTTAGGAAATCCCATATAGATTATGACCTGAATTAGATCAATTCTTTTTTGAATCTCTATACGTGCAATTCCCTCGACACCGGAAGATATTCTCATATTTTTTTGTACATAATTCTTGATACAGTCTCTTATTTTTTTATCTTCTTGTAGACCCTCGGAATAATTTTTAGGTTGTGCAAACCAAATAGAATGATGACTTTGGGTTGTACCAAGTCTGAAACCAAGTGGATTTATTTTTTGTCCCATAATCCTCCACTACTATATGTATTAGGATATGTCATATTTGTGTTCTTATTTATCCCTTTTATCCCTCTGGGTTTTTTTGAGCACAGCATATATCTGGAAATTGGTTCATATTCAATATCTTTCAATACGATAGTTATATGACAAGTGGGCCTTTTTATCAGATAACTCCGTCCTCTAGCTCGAGGTTTTAGTCTTTTCAGAGTAGTTCCCTCATTTACTGCGGCTTGACTAATGACTAAACTCGCTTCATTGAAACCCCTATTGTGACTAGCATTTGCGGCTGCAGAATAAACCAATTTAAAAATGGGA